AAGAAAACATGATCCCAGGCGGATACTTGACATGTTCCCCCTCGCCCAGGCCCGTCGCAAGGGAAGCGAAAACCGAGATTTGCTTTATCAGGTATCAAACGAGAACTGCGAGCAAATAAAACGCCTTTTAAAAGTATTAATACAGTCACATGGATGGTAAATGCGTGAATATGATGGACTAAAAAATCCGCGGTTCCTAATGGAATAGGTAGCAAAGCGACTTTGCCGCCTACAGCTACTAACTCGCCACCCCCCCACGTTAAGCTGGTACTTGTTGTTGCACCAGGAGCTGTTACGCCAGGTGCGTCAGCATGGATATTTTGTACCCATTGAGCCAAGATGGGTTGTAATTGTATGGCGGTATCCGAAAACATATCTTGGGGACGGCCTAAAGCACTCATGGTATCATTATGAATGTACAAGCCAAAACTGTGAAAACCTAGAAATATACATACCCAGTTAAGGTGCGATATGATTGCATCGCGGTGTCTAAGGACGCGATCTAATAGATCGTTGTACCGAGTAGTTGGATCATAGTCTCTTACCATAAAAATGGCTGCATGTGCAGCAGCACCAACTATTAGAAACCCGCCAATCCACATGTGGTGTGTGAACAAGGAAAGTTGTGTACCATAGTCAGTAGCTAGGTATGGATAGGGGGGCATAGAGTACATATGATGAGCTACAACAATAGTTGTAGAGCCTAACATAGCGAGGTTAAGAGATAATTGAGCATGCCATGACGTTGTTAGGATTTCATAGAGACCCTTATGGCCTTGTCCTGTAAATGGGCCCTTATGAGCCTCCAAAATATCTTTAAGTCCATGACCAATACCCCAGTTGGTCTTATACATATGACCCGCGATCAAGAAAAGAATAGCAATAGCTAAATGATGGTGCGCAATATCGCTCAACCATAGGCCTCCGGTTATTGGATCTAATCCTCCGCGAAAACTAAGAAATTCCGCGTATTTGGACCAATTCAAGGTGAAAAAGGGAGTTGCCCCTTCGGCAAAACTAGGATAAAGTTGAGCCAAAAGGTCGCGATTCAAGATAAATTCATGAGGAAGTGGTATCTCCTTAGGATCAACCCCAGCGTCGAGAAATTGGTTAATCGGTAAAGATACATGAATTTGGTGTCCCGCCCAAGAAAGAGACCCAAGTCCTAATAACCCCGCTAAGTGGTGATTCAACATGGATTCTACATCTTGGAACCAAGCCAATTTGGGAGCGGCTTTGTGATAATGGAACCAACCTGCAAAAAGCATTAACGATGCAAAAATCAATGCACCGATTGCGGTACAATACAGTTGTAATTCACTAGTTATTCCAGATGCTCGCCAAATCTGAAAAAACCCGGAGGTTATTTGGATTCCTCGGAAACCCCCACCTACATCACCATTCAAAATTTCTTGCCCTACTATTGGCCAAACTACCTGAGCACTAGGTCCAATGTGAGTAGGATCGCTTAGCCATGCTTCATAATTGGAAAAGCGGGCACCGTGGAAGTACATGCCACTCAACCAAAGAAGGATAATGGAGAGTTGGCCAAAATGAGCACTAAAGATTTTTCGAGAGATCTCCTCCAAATCACCAGTATGACTATCGAAATCGTGAGCATCAGCATGTAGGTTCCAGATCCAAGTGGTAGTATCAGGGCCCTTAGCTAATGTTTTTGAGAAATGCCCGGGTTTGGCCCATTCCTCAAAAGATGTTTTTACAGGATCCCTATCCACAACAATTTTAACTTCTGATTCCGGTGAACGAATAATCATTAAGTCCTCCTCTTTCCGGACAAGACATACAAAGAGACCTGCCAACTGTCTTTTTAGTGAATCTTTGAAAGATCGATATTATGGTTAGCCTTTTTCTTTACTATCTACCGTCCTTCTATTTTTTTTTTTTTTAGTTATTCACTGGAGCAATTATATATTGAAGTCAATCCGAGGCAAGTGTTCGGATCTATTATGACATAAGAATTAGGTGCCTAACGGACAACGGTTATCCGGGAAAATTATTTCCCGACGTAATAAAATTTTTTTTAAGAAGCTAGTGTATTTTTTTGAGAGTATAAGTCCCTATCTACATCTACTTTCCTTGAGTGAGCATAATATGGATTTTTTATTCGATTCAAAATTCCAAGATAACTCATTAGAATTTTGAATAAGACCACCCTGATATATATATTAGGCAGGAATATTTAGATTGACCCCTTTTATTTGCTTTATTCTCTTCTGTTCTAGAGCCCATCCCTATTGTTTATCCTTATGAAATTTGATATAAAATCGAAGGTAGAAGAAAGGGATATAATGAAATTCTTGATTCGATCTTCCCCCCTAAATTATTTGATTAATGGATCAACAACCAAATCCCCCTTTTTCTGAAAAAGTAGAGTGCCCTTATTCAAATTCAAAGCGCTTCGTAATCTTCAACCAGTTCTGTGCTTCAATATAATTTCCCGGAGTAAGCCCTATAGCTTGTTTCCAATACTCAGCAGCTTGATCAAACCAAGCTTCCGCAATTTCCGAATCACCCTGTAGAATGGCCTGTTCTCCTCGGTCGGAATAGGGATTTCCTTCCCCTAGAACCGTACTTGAGAGTTTCCTACCTCATACGGCTCAGAAATTCCTATCTTTATTTCCCCTATCTTAACTGAATTCGATTTCTCAAAAATCGATCCAATTTCTTCTTGGGTTACGCAGAAGAAGTTAATTACCTAAGTTTCAAACCCTAATTTTGATCAATAATCAGTTTGATCTTTTCTCCCACCTTCAGAAGAATGAAGCATAGATAGACCTATATCCTTCGTTCGAATTTTCTGAAAGGTAACTATCTCGGTTTCGTTTCTTTCATATATGAAATTTCTATAGAATCCTTGAAAAAGACTTTTTCCCATAAGGAAGAAAAAAGAACTTACTATCTTTGGGATCTGATACTACACCGCTGCTTAATCCCTTAGTGGATCGACTGTATTACATAAGCGGATTCCTAAATTGTGCCCCATATTATGGTATAATTAAGCAGTTTTTTTAGTTGTATCGACCTAGTCGCTCACTAATTGATCTTTACGGTGCTTTCTCTATCAATTTGAGACTTTATCCATAGAGTAGTAGTATAGGCTCTACTTTATTCCTATTTGGATTCTCGTGAAGTGTCCTTCCTTCCTACAGCTGATAGGGCAAAATCGTTGTTTTGACGATCCCTATGTAGAAAGCCCTTTTTCTAGTATTTACTAGAAAATTGCATCTTTTTTTTCTTCTTTCTATAGTGGAGATAGTCGCACGTAATGACAGATCACGGCCATATTATTAAAAGCTTGTGGTAAGAAGGGGTTTCGTTCTAGCGCCCGGAAATAATATTCCAAGGCCTTTGTATGCTCTCCATTGCTTGTGTGTATAAGGCCTATGTTATATAGTATATAACTTCGATCATAGGGATCAATTTCTAGTCGCGTAGCTTCATAATAATTCTGCAAAGCTTCCGCATAATTTCCTTCGGATTGAGCCAACATCCGTTACGGTCGTTCATTCTATTCCAAAAATCTCCGTTTCAAAACCGTACATGAGGTTTTCATCTCATACGGCTCCTCCCTTCTTTACATAGTACTAACCTTCTTTACATACTACTAAGCGAAAAATCGATAGAATGAAAATCGAATTAGTCCCATCTCATTATGGACCGAAAGGGGCTGGTATTTTTCCAAGAAATCTCTAGCCAACCTTCCCTCAAGAGGTTTTTCTTAACACCAATGAATTCTATTAATGCTAGAGGAAAACGATAGCTCCAAGAATTTCTTTGTTCTCAACGCCTCCTATTTATAGGAATTAGACACTTCAACGACCTTTGATGGTTATAAGGGTATCCAAAGTACAAACCTGATGGTTGTTTGTTATCCCAACCATTCTTCCCAACCCTGATACCGATCAGGAAAGGGCTAATTTCTAACAAAGTTTTTCTCTTGTTGATTCCTATTTCGAGGTGTAGTGCTTTTCTCCCCTATGCTGCCTATTGGTACTAGTAGAGTAGGATTGGCCTGTAATATGGAACCCCCATCCTGTAGGTGTAACCTTTCGCTCAATACTCAAATCTACTATTGAAGCATCTGAAGCCACATCAATCGAGGATACACGACAGAAGGAATTGTTAGTTCACCTCACCTTCCCCAAGCGTGGGTTTCCTTTACTAATTTTGTTCTCTCTATGTGAAACCCCTCTCTTTCTCGTAAGACTGAGATGTAGGTAGGGCTAAAAAAACAAACAAAAAAAAGACTCAAATCGCACCATCTCTATAATAAGTAAATGCCCGTTTTTCCCCTGAGGTTGTCGGAATTATTTGCAATAAAATATTGGCTACAATCGAGGAGGTCTTATCAATGAAATTTCCATTTATACGGGATCTAGGCATAATTCCCAATCCATTCTATATAGAATTCTTTTCATTCTATCACAAAATAACATAAAAACAAAACATTCGATTCGTATAAATCGATCCATACGCTCTAAATGGATAAGAAAGGTATGGATTTTCCGCTCAACTAAAATTGTCTCCTTTTCCTTCTGTTTGGACAAGAAGAGACATGAAATATTTGACTAAGATTGGATTTAATTCCATTTTCCTATTTCTCAACAACAACTTCTCTCATCAGCTATTTCGCGTTTTCAAAGTCATTAATTATCGCGTACCCCCCTTTTTTTATTTAGATTGTACAGCATAACGTACCTTATGCAAATAGAATTAAGGGGTTCCTTTATTTTCTTATGGAATAAGAAGAATTGTTCCATTCTCTTTTTATTTAGGTTTTCCCCAAAGAAAAACTTTTTTTGGAGCGTAATTCTTAGTAAAAAAATCCTGGATTCTTCCACTTAGATGAAAAGGAATTTTTCCAATAGAGCCATGGAATCCCCGAGCGGTTGTAGCTGTAACCTGTACTTCAGGAATACGAAAACTCGCTATTCACTCAGTTTTTTCCATAATAAGATTATGTAGGAGAGATGGCCGAGCGGTTCAAGGCGTAGCATTGGAACTGCTATGTAGACTTTTGTTTACCGAGGGTTCGAATCCCTCTCTTTCCGTTTCTCTTAATTCATCAACGTTACCGATCACAATGTATCAAATCAAATAACAATTTATTACAGCAATAACCTTATTTAATAGAAATTCTCTATAGCAAATTGCTGCGGTATGTAAAATACACATAGACTAAATAACAAAAAAGAAAAAAGGATTCTAAGGTGAATCTATTTCTGCTAGGTGAATGGGAAAATACGAATTAAAAGCCTTAGGTCGATTTAGTTCGGGGGAAGGGGAAAAATTTTTATGAACCTTTCCTTTTTTCGTTAAGTTCAAGTCTGACGAGAGTAATATTCCACAACTAACAACTCATTTATTTTGAGACCGACCCATTTCCTATCTAGGATTTTTTGTACTAGTCCCCTATATTGCAATGTGTCAACCGTCAAATGCTTTGGCAATTTGCCCTGATCGGATGAAGCAATAGAATTTTGAACGAGACGTTTTGATCTTTGGTTATCCTTCGTAGTAATAATATCTCGGGGTTTGCAACGAAAACTTGGTATATCAACTATACGACCATTAACTAAAATATGTCTATGGTTAACTAATTGCCGGGCCCCAGGAATGGTTGAAGCCATACCCAATCGAAAAACGATATTATCCAAACGCATTTCGAGTAATTGTAGTAAAACCTGACCTGTTGACCTTTTTGCTTTTCCGGCCATATGTACATATCTAAGTAATTGTCGTTCTGTCAGACCATAATGAAAACGCAATTTCTGTTTTTCTTCAAGACGAATACGATATTGCTCTTTTTTCCCAGAATGGAATTTCTTTTTCAGATTACTTCCGGATTTAGGTGTTTTTCTAGTGAGTCCTGGCAAAGCTCCCAGACGGCGTATTTTTTTTAAACGAGGTCCTCTATAACGGGACATGAAGACTCCTTTTTTATTTTATTGAAATTTCATTTTACACAATAAATTTCATTGTATTTACATTACAGAATACATCGAAATTCAAACTGAATTAAACTAAAGGATAAACAAAGTAAAATCTACTAAAGTACCACAGTACCACAAAAAACGTAATTTCATCAACATCTGGACTTTTTGTATATATATATTATATATTTTAATGTTTTGTATCTAGCAAAATTCTAAGGTAGAACAACATAATAGACTCTGGATTCTCCATTTAATTCGGAGGAAAAGAGAGATTTTTGTTCATGGAACATCGACAGAGAAAAAAGCCGACTATCGGATTTGAACCGATGACCCTCGCATTACAAATGCGATGCTCTAACCTCTGAGCTAAGTGGGCTTACATAACAGAAATAGTGTAACAAATAGAAATATATATAGGAAATCTGTAAAATGTAAGATCTTAATTATTAATCTTAGTTATTAACTAGTTGCACATTGGAAGTTCTACTTAGAAAAAAAAAAAARAAAAAAAAAGAATGAATATMAARMGTTATAGTATGATATAGAATATTCTAAAAAAAAAGGGGGGGGGGAGAAAAACCTTGGAATATATTGATTCMGATTGAATTGGAAATATATCAACGATAGAATCAATGCAATTCAGAATTGCAATAAGCGGGGTCTATCAAATAGAGATGAGCTGCTAGACTACGTCGAATAATGAATTCAATGATTCAAAAAGACTAAGAGATAAATAAAATTAAACAAGGAATCCTAGTTTCAAAGAAAAGGAAAATGGGGATATGGCGAAATCGGTAGACGCTACGGACTTGATTGTATTGAGCCTTGGTATGGAAACCTGCTAAGTGGTAACTTCCAAATTCAGAGAAACCCTGGAATTAAAAATGGGCAATCCTGAGCCAAATCCCACTTTTGAAAAATAAGCGGTTCTCAAACTAGAACCCAAAGGAAAAGGATAGGTGCAGAGACTCAATGGAAGCTGTTCTAACGAATCGAGGTAATTACGTTGTGTTGGTAGCAAAACTCCCTCTAAATTAGAGAAAGAAGGGCTTTATACATCTAATACACACGTATGGATACTGGCATAGCAAACCAAAGGATTAATCACAGAATCCTATATCATAATATAGGTTCTTTATTTCTTTTTATTTATTTTTGAAAATGAAATTCGGAATTATTATGAAATAGAAAATTCTGAATCCATTCTACTCGAACATTGAGTAATCAAATCCTCCAATTCATTGTTTTTGAGATCTTTTAAAAAGTGGATTAATCGGACGAGGATAAAGAGAGAGTCCCATTCTACATGTCAATACTGACAACAATGAAATTTCTAGTAAAAGGAAAATCCGTCGACTTTATAAGTTGTGAGGGTTCAAGTCCCTCTATCCCCAACAAACCCTCTTTTCTTTTATTCCCCAACCATAGTATTTATCCTCTTTTTTCTTTTATCAATGGGTTTAAGAGATTCATTAACTTTCTCATTCTACACTTTGACAAAGAAGTGCGAAGAGAACTCAATGGATCTTATGCTATTCATTAA